TATAAAATATTATATAATAAAATATATTAATTTAATTTAATATATTAATTAATAATAATAATAATTATTATATAAAATATATAAGTAATAAGAAATGATATGAAATGAATCATTTAGTATGTAAGATATAATTGAGGAGAATAAAAGTTATATTATAAAAATATGGATAATAGAAAAAATAAAAGATTCCATAGGTGAAAACCAAAGAAAAAACTAAATGAACTGAAACATCTAAGTAATTTAAGGAAAAGAAATTAACAAAGATTTATAGAGTAGTGGTGAGCGAAATATAAAAAGTCTATAAAGTAATATGTAATAAAGATAATATGTATGAAAATGGTGAAACTATCACTAAGACTAAATATTATAATATAAACAAAAATAGTACCGTGAGGGAAAATTCGAAATCAGTGATATTATGAGCATAATAAAATATAAATAAAATATATAATTAGCACCTCTTGTATAATGGGTTAGCAAGTATATATTAATAGCAAGAAATAAAAATCTTAGTGAAATCAAAATATATAACAATAAAAAAAAGTTAAACTTTCACAGTTATTAGTATATGACCCGAAAGTCCATGATCTTATCATTATTAAGTGTAATAATAAACGACTGAACTGGTTAGTGTTGCAATACTATCAGATAAATGGTGATAAGTAGTGAAATATCAACCATATGGACAGTTAGCTGGTTTACCACGAAATATATGTAAGTATAGCCATATATAAATATAATTAAAAATAAATAAAAAGTATAGCACTTAACACTGTTTTATTATAATTAATTAATTAATTAATTAATTATAATGAATTATATGGGGGAATGTAAAATTTTTATCATCGGTGTTTAATCTCAGAAATAATAATATATAAATATATGAGTCAGACAATTTGTGATAAGATAAATAGTCAACAGGGAAACAGCCCAACACAAGTATTAAGGTCCCAAATAAAATAATAAGTGAATAAAAGATAAAAATAATATAATACAATTAGTTAGTTGGTTTGATAGTAACTATCTTTTAATAAAAGTGTAATAACTTACTAATATATATAAAATATTATTAATATCATAAATTTAACGGGTCTAAATTATTTAACCAATAACTTGTCATTAATATATATATATAATATATATATATTATATTAATGGATAGTGGTACATTTAATGAAATAATTAATAATATAAAATATAATTATAATTATAAATAATATAAAAATAATTAAATAGAGAATGCTAACATGAGTAACGAAAATAAGGTTAAATCCTTATCATCTAATACATAAGGTATTACTATTAAATCGGTCCTTAAGTTATATAAGAATATAAATATAATAATAATAGGTATATAAATTAAATTAAATGATTATATAAATTATGATAAAATCATAATATAATGTATATAATACAGGAAAATATATAAAACCGTAATGTAAACCGACACAGGTATGTATAGTAGAAAATATGAAGATGAATGAGAGAATTATGGTTAATGAACTAGGCAAAAATAATTCTAAATGTTAGTCAAAACGGAATATTATATATTAATAATATATAATCACAGAAATAAAATAGCACAACTGTTTACTAAAAACACAGCACTATGCAAAAATATTAATAATAGTATATAGTGTGAACTCTGCTCAATTGTAGTAAATAATATATAATATGATTAAGTATTATATTTAATAGCTATAAAATAGCGGTCTTAACGTGAGGATCATAATGTAGCGAAATTCCTTGTCCGCTAAATACGGTCCTGCATGAATGACGTAATGATGCTATAACTGTATCAACCATAAACTCAGTGAAATTGGAATTGCGGTGAAGATACCGTATACCTATAGAATGACAGAAAGACCCTATGCAACTTTACTATATATAGAAAGATTGATATATTAAATAAAAATTCAGGACTCCGAAAAATGAAAATTTTAATTTATAAAATTTTTTCTCAATTATATTAAATTGGGTAGGATTATTAGGTATTATATTAATAAAATGATGAGAAACCTAAAATTTATATTTATATATCTAAACATTAATAATATTAATTGATAAAATCTTAATATATAAAATGTGACAATCTCTATATGATAGTTTGTGTGGGGCGCACATTTCAGCAAAAGTATCTGAATATGTCCAGATTATATAAAATTTAATAATATTAATTAAATTAATAATAATATAGTTTAATACTATATAAATAATATAATAGATCCAATATTAATAAATATTGGATTAAATAATAGAATAAAAGATATGTGATATAATTGATCTAGAAATCAATTAATATAAAAATATTAATTAAGTGTAATAGCATAATCACATAATAATTGTAACATTTACAAATGAAACAAGTACTTAAGTATGGTATAGTGAACAATTGATACTAATTAGAATAGTACAATGATAACGGATAAAAGTTACGCTAGGGATAACAGGCTAATATGGTGAAAGAGTACAAATTGTAAACCATGTTTGGCACCTCGATGTCGACTCAACCCATCCTACTGGTGCAGTAGCTAGTAAGGGTTAGACTGTTCGTCTATTAAAGGGTTACGTGAGTTGGGTTAAATACGTTGTAAAACAGTATGGTTCTTATCATCTATAGGTGTATATCAAATTAAAACTTATATTTAGTACGAAAGGATTAATATAAATCAATCAATGGTAAATTTATTGATTATAATAATTATAAAAATTCATTATATTTATAATCACAGTAAAGTAGCTAAATTGATAAAAGATAAAAACTGATAGCATATCAAGTTTGAATCGGTTTTAAAAAAAGATATAAATAATAAGTTATAGATAATAACTGAATATCAATATTTATTGATATAATTAGATATAAATTGTATATTAAATTATATATATCTAATATTAATAAAACTAAATGATTTCTTATCATAATATATTATTTGCTAAGTTAGCTTAATTGGTAAAGCGGTCGTTTTGTAATCGACATATTGGGGTTCAATTCCCTAACTTGGTAAATTTTTATTTTAATATTATTAATTTTAATATTATTTTTATTAATTAATTAATTTAATTTAATTAATTTATTTTATGAATGGGTTTTCATTGTTGGTAAATGGAGCTGAGCTGTAAACTCAGTGATTTATATCTTCATGGGTTCGATTCCCTTCTCATTCATTATTTATTATTATAATTATTATTTTATTTATTTATTATAAATTATATATATATATATATTTATATTATTAATAAGAGATATAGGATTTGAACCTATAATTTTCCACGTGTAAGATGGACGTTATACCAATTAAACTAATCTCTTTATTTTATTTATTACTTATAATTCAGATGAAAGCCAACCGGTTAGGCGTCTTCTTTGGGTGAAGAACTTAGTTAGTTCGATTCTAGCTCATCTGATTTTTAATAATTAATTTTAATTATAAATTAAATTAAATCGTTATTAATTTTCGATTTATTTCTTTTTTTAAGATATTATATTATAATATATTTTAATATTATATATATTAATATATTAATATATATAATTATATATTTATATAATTATATATATATAATAATTATTGATAATAAATAATAATAAATTTAAAATAATTTAATGAATAATAATAAAAATGTAACAATGTTAAATATACATAGACAACAATATCAATTACATCCTTTTCATTTAGTTGAAAATTCACCATGACCAATTTTAACTTCATTTAGTATATTTGGTTTAGCAATGAATACAGCTTTAACATCACATGGTTATATTGGTAATAGCTGATGAGTTATATTAAGTATAATTAATGTAACTTATATATTATTTTTATGATTTAGAGATATTATTAGTGAAGGAACTTATTTAGGTAATCATACTTTAGCTGTTAGAAACGGTATAAATTTAGGATTTATATTATTTATAGTTTCAGAATGTATGTTCTTTTTAGGTATATTCTGAGCTTTTGGACATTCTGCTTTAAATCCAACTGTTGAATTAGGTGGTGTTTGACCTCCTTTAGGTATAGAAGCTATTGGTCCTACAGAATTACCTTTATTAAATACAATATTATTATTAAGTAGTGGTGCAACTTTAACTTATAGTCATCATTATTTAATTAATGGTAATAGATGACATGCTTTATTTGGTTTATTTATTACAGTATTATTAGCTGTAATATTTATGATATGTCAATATATTGAATATACAACAGCTTCATTTACAATATCTGATGGTGTATTTGGTTCTGTATTCTATTTAGGTACTGGATTCCATGGATTTCATGTTTTAATGGGTATAATTATGTTATCTATTTCATATTGAAGAATATGAAATTATCATTCAACAAATAATCATCATTTAGGATTTCATACATCAGTTTTATATTATCATTTTGTGGATGTTGTATGATTAATCTTATTTATATTAGTTTATTGATGAGGATCATAATTAAATTATTAATTAATAATTTAATTATTTTTTAATAATTTATATTTATTAATTAATATATATATATATTATAATAATTAGAATTATAATAATAATAATATATAATATATAATATATAATAATATAATTATATATAATATAATAATAATATATAATATAATATAATGATAAAAATAAATTAGTATTAAAAAGAAAAATGAGTATTGGATTATATATTATAATCTTAGGATTTATATCAATAATAGGTATAAATAATAAAGATATTATAACAAGTATATGACCTAAATTAGTTAAACAAACTAGTTTAATATTATCAATAATAAGTTTATATATAATATTATATTGATGATATATATATGAAACAAATATAAACGGATATCAATTAATAACAAATATATATAATATATCATTAGGATTAGATAGTATATCATTATATTTAATAATATTAACAGGAATAATAATACCAATAAGTTTATTATCAAATTGAAATAATATAAAAAATAATAATATATCAAGACAAAGTCATGAAGGAAAATTTAATATATTAATATTATTATTAGGAATAATATTATTAATTAATTATTTAGCTATAGATTTATTATCATTTTATATATTTTTTGAAGCATCATTAATTCCATTATTTATATTAATTGGAATATATGGAGCAAATAATAAAGAAAAAGCAGCATATTATGTATTAATATTTACATTTACTAGTTCATTATTTATGTTATTATCAATAGTTGTTACAACATATATGATTAATACAACATCATGTTTAATATATTCTCAATTTATATTATCTATTGATTTACAAATATTATTATGAATTGGTATTATGTTAGGTATTTTAGTTAAAACACCATTATTTCCATTTCATGTATGATTACCTGTTGTTCATTCTGAATCTCCTTTAGGTGGTTCTATTATATTAGCTGGTTTAATATTAAAATTAACTGTTTATTTAATTATTCGTTGATTATTACCATTTTTAGCTGAAGCTTCTATAATATTTTATCCTACTGTTTATATTATTTGTATATTAACTATTATTTATACAAGTTTAACAACTTTAGCACAAATTGATTTAAAAGTTATTATTGCTTATAGTTCTATTAGCCACATGGGAGTTTGTATAATTGGTGTTTTTGCTAATAATATTATTGGAATTGAAGGTAGTTATTTATTATCATTATCTCATGGATTTATATCACCTGGTTTATTTATTGCTGTTGGTGGTATTTTATATGATAGATATCATACTCGTATTTTAATGTATTATCAAGGATTATTATCATTTATGCCTGTTTTTGCTTTATATTTATTAATATTATCTTTTGCTAATATTGGTACTCCATTAAGTGGTAATTTTATTGGTGAATTCTTAAGTTTAACTGGAGCTTTCCAACGTTCACCTATTTTTACTACTATTGCTTCATTTAGTATATTATTATCTGCTACATATCAAATGAAATTAACTAGTAGATTAACTGGTGGTATTAAATCTCCTTATATTAAATTAACTAATGATTTAACTAATAGAGAATCTATTTTAATGTTATCTACTATTTTACCTTGTTTATTATTAGGTATTTATCCTATATTTATTTTTAAAGGTTTATATGCTAATTTATCTAATGTTATTTATTTATTTTAATATTTAATTTTTTTTTATTTTATTAACTATTCTTTATTTTTATTTCCCTCTCATTTTTTTTTTGCACGATACGCGGAAACAGCCTTTTTATTATTATTAATAATATTACTGCGGCGCCCGTGCCGCGGGGGACTATTATTATTTTTATAATGACTTATATTATATTATATTATTATTATATTATATTATATTATATTAAGATAATAAACATTGATTAGAATAGTTATAATAAATTAATCATAAATATGATTATTAATAAACGGATATGGTAAGATTCGAACTTACGGTATTTATAAAAATACATAACGACTCAAAGGTTACACTTTAAACCACTCAGACACATATCCTTATGTCATAATTTATTATTATTAATTATAATATATAATATAATATTATATTTATAATTACTTATAAGTAATATTATATTAATAATTATTTATTTTATTATTTTATTATTTATTATATTTCCCTTTATTAATAAAAAATACGCGCTCTGCTCATATTTATTATAAGGATCTGTAGCTTAAAGTAAAGTGTTCGCTTGTCACGCGAAAGGATGCCTGTTCGATTCAGGTCAGATTCGTTATTTAATTAAATTAATTAATTATTTATTTTAATATTATATATGGATAAGTCGCCATAGGTAAAGCAGACTATTTGCTAAATAGTTGAATTAATATTCTTATGGGTTCGAACCCCATCTTATCCGAATTATATTATATTATTTTATTTATTATAATATTAATATTTATTAATATTATATTTATTATGATCTTATAGTCAAATGGTTAAGACATTAGAGCTTCATTCTAATAGTACTGGTTCGATTCCAGTTAAGATTAAAAATATAAGTAAATAATAATTATTATTTAATTATTTATTTATTTATTTATTATTATGCAATATAGTGTAATGTTGGTAACACATAAGACTCATGATCTTATACTATACGTTCAAATCGTATTATTGCTAATATATTTTTATATATTTAATATAATTTAAAGTTATAGCTTAATGGTTAAAGCAGATCACTCATAATGATCCTATCGGAGTTCAATTCTCTGTAACTTTATAGCCAATCTGGTGGAAATGGTAGACACGACTCACTTAAAATGAGTTACTTAAAGTTTAGAGGTTCAAGTCCTTTGATTGGTATTATTTATTTTTATGAATTGTTGACTAATAGGTAAGTCACCTAGATTTGAGTTAGGTTTATGAAAGTTCGAATCTTTCCAATTCAATATTTTATTATTATATTTTAATTATTTATTTATATTCATTGATTTTATTTAATTAATTAAATTATTATATTTATTTATTAATTTATTTATTTTTATAATATAATTGAGTATATAGTTTAATGGTAAAACATTTGTCTTTTAAGCAATTTAATGTTGGTTCGAATCCAACTATACTCAAATTATATATATATATATATATATAATTATTATAATAATATTATAAATAATATATATTTATATGAGCGGAGCGCATAAATAAGTAGATTGGGTATAATAAATTATTAATTAATATTATAATTAATATAATATATTAATAATTATAATAATACTTTTATAAGGAATCGAACCTTAATATAAGACTTAGAAGGTCTTTGTTCTACCAATTGAACTATAAAAGCATAAATAATAAAAATAAATAAATTAATAAGTCTTTAACTCAAGGGTTAGAGTGTTGACTTGATAAGTCAAAAGTTATTGGTTCGAATCCATTAAGACTTAATAAATATTTTATATATTTAATAATTAAATATTATTAACATTCTATAGGAATTGAACCTATATATATAATTCCGTAAATTATTATTTTAACCAATTAAATTAAGAATGCAATTAATATATTAATATTAATTATTATATTAATAATATTTATTAATATTATATTTATAAATAATATAAATATATATAATATTAATATAATATATAAAATTAATATTTTGATTGATAGGATTTGAACCTATATATAATAAAATCTAAATTTATTGCGTTTACCAATTTCGCTACAATCAATATATTAATATTATAAGCTAATTTTTGTATTATATTAATATAATTTCACTATATAATTATAAATATAATTATAATTCATAATATAATATTGGATTTAATTTACAATAAATAATAATAAATTATTATATATAAAAATATATTTCTATAAAGTTCCAATATATTAAATATAATTAGACTTTTCATAATATTAATCAAGAATGAAAGGACTTGAACCCTTAAATTTAGGATTGAAGCCTAAAGTTTTACCAATTAAACTACACTCTTTTATATTATATAACTATTATTATAATTATATATAACATATATATATTATATAATATATATTACTTATATTAATAAGTATTAAAAAATAATAATATAAGTAATAAAATAAAAAAAAGATATCAGAATAATAAAATTGATATAAAAAAAGAAATAAACCCAATATATAATGAAAAAAAAAAATATATATAATTATAATAAAAAAAAGAAATTAAAATTATTATAAAAAGGAAAATATAATAATTAAAAAAAAAAAAAGAAAATGTCATTACGTAAAAAAAATCCATTTTTAGCTTTAGCTAATAGTTATTTTATAGATTCACCACAACCAAGTACAATATCTTACTGATGAAACATTGGATCATTATTAGGATTATGTTTAGTAATACAATTAGCAACAGGAATATTTTTAGCAATGCACTATTCATCAAATTTAGAATTAGCATTTATTTCAGTAGAACATATAATGAGAGATGTATCAAGTGGATGAGCAATAAGATATGCTCATGCAAACGGTGCATCATTTTTCTTTATATTAATATATGCTCATATGGCTCGTGGAATTTATTATGGATCATATAAATCACCAAGAGTAGCAGTATGAATAATAGGAGTAATAATATTTTTAGTATTAATTATTACAGGATTCATGGGTTATGTATTACCAATGGGTCAAATGTCATTATGAGGAGCAACAGTAATAACAAATTTAATGAGTGCTATACCATATATAGGACAAGATATAGTAGAGTCAAAAGAAAATATCAATATTGAATTATTATTACCAACTTTTGGTATAATTACTGATTATGTAATAAAATTAAAAAAAATAAAAGAAGAAATAAAAAAAGAATCAATTAATATACCTAAAGGTTTTTTAGAAATGTTTGTAGGTTTTATTGATGGAGATGGTTATATACATGTAGGTAGAACTACAAAAGGATATATTAGAATAAAAATAGTAATTAATTTACATATGAAAGATTATTCTACTTTAGAATATTTTAAAGAAATATTAAAAATAGGTCATTTAACAATATATAAAAGTAGAGGTGAAACATATGCAAGATATATAATATCTAAAACAGATATACAATATATATTAATACCTTTATTAGAGCATCATGGTTTATATTTTTTAACTAAAAATAGATCTATACAATATAATAAAATATTATATATATTAAAAAATAATATTAAAATTTATAGTAATATACCTACAGAAATACCAATAATAAAATCATTACCTATTACAAAAGAAGATTATTTAAATATACCATTTTTAAAAAATTGATTAGTAGGTTTTACTATGGCAGATGGTACATTTATAATTAAAAATAATAAAGATGCATGTTATCAAATAACTCAAAAGGTAGATATTCCATTATTTGAAGCTTTATATTTATTATTAAATAATAATACTAAAAAAATATATTTACATACTGGTAATAAATATGGTATATTAAATTTAAGTTCTATAAAAGATATACAAGAAGTAATCAATTTTTTTTCTTTTAATGGTAATTATCCTTTAATTGGTTCTAAATTAATTCAATATGAAAAATGAATTAAATATTTAAAAGAAAGTTATAGATATAAAGATTTAAATTTTCCTAATATTTAATTTTATACGGCTCCTTAAAATAGTCCCCTCATCTTATTTTATTATATAATAATAAGATGAAGTAATATTTTAGAGGTAAATCGGGAGAATTGCAAGGAAATCTCATTATCTGATATATATAATAAGACAATTTGCAGTGGAGTTTTACTACCCTTGAGGTGGGAAAACCAGGACCTAAGGTCCTAGTTTTACTTGATATATAAAATAAGTAAAAAACATTCAACGACTAATGAGTGAGTAATATCAACAATAATCTCGACACGAGAACCCGAAAATCAATATTAATTGGTTTAAGACATAGTCTAATCACTTTTGTGAAAAAGTGTACAATAAAATTTAAATATTTTATTTATTATATTATAAATTGTAATATATAATATAATTAAATCGTCATTTGAGGAGGTCCTAGTGTAGGAAATCCAACATTACAACGTTTCTTTGCATTACATTATTTATTACCTTTTGTATTAGCTGCTTTAACTTTAATGCATTTAATAGCATTACATGAACATGGATCATCAAATCCTTTAGGAATAACAGGTAATATAGATCGTTTACCATTTAGTCCATATTTTGTATTTAAAGATTTAATAACAGTATTTGTATTTTTATTAGTTTATAGTTCATTCGTATTCTTTAATCCAAATACATTAGGTCACCCTGACAATTATATACCAGCTAATCCAATGGTAACACCAGCTTCCATAGTTCCTGAATTCTATTTATTACCATTTTATGCTATATTAAGAGCTATACCATCTAAATTAGGTGGAGTTATAGCTATGGTTGCAGCTATATTAATATTAATGATATTACCTATAGCTGATCGTAGTATTGTAAGAGGTAATGCATTTAAAATATTATCAAAAATATTATATGGATTATTTATATGTAATTTCTTATTATTAGGTGCATTAGGATCACAACATATTGAAGTTCCATTTATAGCTTTAGGACAATTTGCTACATTATTCTATTTCTCATACTTTATAATATTATTACCTGTTGTAACAATGTTAGAAAATATATTATTTTATATTGGACAACAAACGGAACGGAACGGGCGTAAATAATATTAATTAATATATAATTAATATATATATATTATATTATATAATATATATAAAAATAAAAATAAAAATAAAAATAAAAATCAATGTTAATATTAGGAACATTAATTATAATAATAAGTACATTTAATTTAAAAACAATAAAAGAAATAAAAGAAATATATCGTATAGGTATAATATTATTATTACAAATTATAATAATATTATATGATAGTATACAATTAGATGTAATAAGAACAGGAATATCATTATATAATAATATGATAGTAATAACATCTTATACAAAATTAATAGAATTATTAATATTTATTATGACAATAATATATATATATATAATAAAAGAATATATATATAATATTAAAATAATAAATAATAATGAAATATCATCTCAAACTGGGGAAGGAATAATATTACAAGGAAGTATATTAAAAAAAAATATCTCAAATATTGAAGGATTACGTGGTCCTATTGAATTAATAATATTAATATTATTAAATATATTAGGAATAATATTATTTATGCAATGAAATAATATAATAGTTATATTTATAACATTAGAATTACAAAGTTATACATTATATTTAATAACAACAATATATAATAAATCTTATAATAGTACAAAATCAGGATTATTATATTTTTTATTAGGAAGTGTTGGATCAATATTAATATTATTAGGATTAGTTATAATATATTATGAAACTGGTTTAATAAATTTAAATGATATATATTTAATGTATAATAATAATAATAATATTATATTAAATAATAATAATATTTTATTATCATATATATTTATATTATTAGGATTATTTTTTAAAATTGGAACAGCTCCATTTCATAATTGATTAATTAATATATATGCTAATACACCAACAATAATAACATTATGAATAAGTATAATTGGTAAAATAAGTATATTAACAGTAATTTATACATTAATATCAAATTCATCATTTATATATAATAATATATATAATAATATATTAATTAATAATAATATTATATATAATATACCATTATTATTATCAATAATATCAATATTATCAATAATATTTGGTGCTATTGGTGGATTAGGACAATTTACAATTAAACGTATAATTGGTTATAGTGGATTAGTTAATACTGGTTATTTTATATATATTATATTAAGTAATAATAATTCAACATTATCAACATATTTATTTAATATATATCAATATAGTATAACACATATAACATGATTTATATTAATATTAATTAATGGATTATATTATAATAATTATAAAACATTAAATAAATTATATAATAATTTACGTCCTAAAAGTAGTATAAATGTTCCTATTGAATTTGTTAAAGATTTATATGGTTATATATTTATTAATCCTTATTTAGGATTTAGTTATATTGTTGTATTATCATCATTAATTGGTATACCACCATTAACTGGATTTTATGCTAAATATTATATATTATTAACTGGTATTAATAGTTCATATTTATTTATTGCATTATTATTATTATTAAGTAGTGCATTAACTGCATATTATTATATATTTATTATTAAAAATATTATTGTTACAAATAATAATAATATTGAATGAAAAAATTTTAATAAAGTTAATAAATTACAAGGTTCAAATATTAATATAACTCCTTTATTATCAATTATAATTAGTATATTAATTATGTTTATTTTATCAATAACTATTGGATTAGATATAGCTAATAATGGTACACATATTGTTGAATCATATTATATTAATAATTATGTTTAATAATTTAACTTTATATATATTTATAATATTAATACCTATTGTTGGTTTAGCTTTATTAGTTGTTAATATTTTATTTTCTGAAACTAATACTTATTCTGATAAAACTGGTCCATTTGAATGTGGTTTATCTAGTTTTACTCAAACTAGAATTGCTTTTACTGTTTCATTTATTTTAATTGCTATTTTATTTTTACCTTTTGATTTAGAAGTTACTAGTATTTTACCTTATAGTTTAGCTTTATATCATACTAATTCTTATGGTTTATCTATTATTATTTTATTTATTTTATTATTAACTATTGGTTTTATTTATGAAATTAATAATAAAGCTTTATATATTATTAAAAATAATATTAAATATAAATCTGATCATATTTTAACTTTATATTTATAATTTTTTATTTATTTTTATTTATTTATTAACTATTCCATTTTAACTAAACGCGCTCCGTTCGATTATTTTTTTATTATTAATTTTTAATAATATCTTTCAACAGATTTTTCATTATGATTTCTTTTTATTTAATACTGCGGCGCCCCGCGCCGCGGGGGCTTTATTTAATATTATATGATGCACGGGGCTATTATATATTTTATTATATATAATTATTTATATTATATTATATATCATTTTTTATAAGTAATATATATATTATATATATTATTATATATATTATATATTAATTATTTATTATAATAATATATTATTATTATATAATAATTATTATTAATATTATATGGGATTATAGTTTAATTGGTAAAACATAAATTTTGCATATTTATAAAATGGGTTCAATTCCCATTAATTCCAATTATTTATAAATATATATATATATATTATATATATTATATTAAATAATATAAGGTAAATATAGTTTAAAGGTAAAACATATGTTTGTGGTACATATTATCAGAGTTCAATTCTCTGTATTTACCCATTATTAATTTATTATATTAATATTATAATAAATTATATATAATTTAATTATCAATTAAATTTAATAAAAATATATTATAATGATAACTTAGATAGTTTAATTGGTTAAAACTTATGTCTCATATACATATAATGTAGGTTCAATACCTTCTCTAAGTAAATATATTCAATAAAATAAATTTTAAGTAATAATAATATTAATTATTTAATATTATGAAAATAAATAAATAATAATATGAAAAAAAATATATTAAAATCAATAATATATAAATTATTAATTAATAAAATTAATAATATAATATTATTAAAAAATAATAATATAATTATTAATAAATTAAATAATAATACAAATAATTTACAAAAATATAATAATAGTAATGATAATTTATATAATATTTATAAATTTAATAATAATAATTTATTAAATATATTATTAAAAAATAATATAATTAGTAATATATTAATTACATATTTTAATAGTTTATTACGTGGTAATAGTTTAAAATTTATTAATAATTTTAAAAATATTAAATATATTATTAGTAAACCAATTTTTAAAGATACTAATAATAAATTAAATATTATTTTATTTATTTATAATAAATATTATAATAATAATAATAATAATAATATTAATAATAATATATTATTAATACGTATGATTGATAATATTTATAATAATAATAATAATAATAATAATAATATTAATAAAATATTAACTAAATTATATAATAAAAATGTAACAATTGAACCAATTATATTAAAATATGATTATTTTAATAATAATATTTTTAGTAATAATATTAGTTATAATATAACAACATTTAATACTTATAAAAATGAATATACAACAATATTAAATAATAATATAACATTATTAGATCGTATTAGTATTATTTTAAATAATAATAAATATAAAAATTTAATAATTAATATATTAAATAATAATTTAATATATAATATATCTAATAATAATAATAATAATATTATTAATAATAATATTAATATTAAAGAATATTTAAATTTAAATAATACAATATATAATTTATTAAATAATAAATATATTATTGGATATAGTTTTAAATTTACTGGTAAATTAGCTAAATCATTAAGTACTGCTCGTAAATTAAAATATATTAAATATAAAGGTTCATTAAAACATAATACTTTAGATAATAAATCAGCAACACGTATATTATTTAATTTAAATAATTATAAATCTAATATTTCTATTTCTAATACTAATAATATTAATAAAAATGGTAAATATAATGTTAATATTAAATTAGGACATATATAATATATTATATTATATTATATTATATATTAATATAAGTAATATTGAATAAAGAAATGAAAATTATAATTCAAAAGAAAAGAAATAAAAATAAATATGCCACAATTAGTACCATTTTATTTTGTAAATCAATTAGTATATGGTTTATCATTTATATTAATATTATTATATATATTTTCACAATATATATTACCAAGAATATTATTTATATTCTTATCACGTATATTTATAACAAAATTATAAATATAATAATAATTATTATTTAATAATATAAAATGTTTGATACCGCGCGAAGCGCTGTAAGAATTATTATAATTAATTAAATAATATTTAATTTATAATATATTATAATATATTATAATAAATTAATAATAAAAAAGAAATAAAAATGAGAAATATAATAATAAATTCACCATTAGAACAATTTGAAATAAATACATATATATCATTAAATTCATCATTAATTGATTTATCATGATTAAGTATAACTAATTTTAGTATATATTCATTAATTGTATTTAGTTTAATAATAGGATTACATACATTAAGTATAAATAATAATGGAATTATTCCATCAAAATGATCAATAGGTATAGAATCATTATATAGTACAATACAAAATATGGTATATAGTCAAATTGGTATATCAGGACAATATTATTTTCCATTAATATATGTATTATTTATATTTATATTAGTAAGTAATTTATTTAGTATGATACCTTATAATTTTGCAATTATGTCACATTTAGTATTTACAGTTTCATTAAGTGCAATAATATGATTAGGAGTTACAATATTAGGATTCTCAAATTTTAAATTAGAATATTTTGGATTATTTGTTCCTGCTGGTACTTCATTACCATTAGTTCCAATTTTAGTTATTATTGAATTATTATCTAATACAGCTCGTAGTATTAGTTTAGGATTAAGATTAGGATCAAACATCTTGGCTGGGCATTTATTATTAGTTATATTAGGTGGTTTAATATTTGATTTTATGTCTTCAGGTGTTATATTCTTTATTGTTGGATTTATTCCATTAGCTTTAGTTTTAGGTATTATGTGTTTAGAATGTGCTATAGCTTTAATTCAAGCTTATGTATTTAGTATTTTAGCTTGTTCATATATTAAAGAAGCAATTTACTTACATTAATTTTATTTATTTATTTAACTATTCTTATATTTCATTTATTATTATTATATTTTATATATATATTATAAAAAATAATATATATATTTTATATTATATTAATCCCCTAATATTGGAAGTATTAGTTTATTATATTATTAATTATATAACTATAATTAATATATAAATATATTAATTATATTTACTTATTATAAGTAAATATTATAATTATTATATGTTCTTATAGTTTAGAGGTAAAACATGGCACTGTTAATGCTTGGTCATTGGTTCGATTCCAATTAAGAACGAAAACATTATATATATAATTATATTAATAATATATATATTATATATAATATAATTATAATAATATATAATGAAATAAATTGCGTTTAGCTTGTAATTAAACATAGTAAAAAAAAATATTAAATATATAAACCAACATAATAATATAATGATGGAAATAAAAATTAAAAATGTTTATAATTGAATTAATTAATACACATTTACAAATAAATAATAGTTTAATAATATTATTTGAATATATAAGTATTATATCAGCATTATGTGTGATATTTAGTAGAAATGCAATAGTATCAATAATATATTTAATATTATTATATGTTAATATAAGTATATATTTATTTTATACTGGATTAGGTGTTATGGGATTATTATATATATTAGTTTATGTTGGAGCTATAGCTATATTATTCTTATTTATATTATCATTAATAAATATTAAAATATCAGAATTATCTAGTAAAAGTAATAATTCTGATATATTATTAATAATTATTACATTAATAACTTTATCTTATGTATTAATAAATATTAATATTGATAATATTAATATTATTAATAATGTATTATCATATATTAATAATATATTACAAAATGATTATTCAATTGATTCATCTAATATTAATAATATTGAAATATTTAATATATTAAATATTAATTATGATGATTTAACATCTTATTCAGAATTAAAAATTATTGGTGAATTATTATATACTGAATATTCTATTGTTATGTTAATAATTGGTTTAATTTTATTATTAACTATTATTGGTGTTATTATTATAACTAAATAATATAATATATATAATATATTAATTAATTATATTAATATAATATAAAATTATTAAATAATTAAAATATAATAAAATATTATAAATTATATATTTATTAAATATAAATATATATATATATATATAAATATATTTAAATATATAATTAATTATAAATATATATTATAAATAATATAATAATATATAAATATAAATAATAATATAAAATAATATATTATTAATAATAATATAAAAATTATAAAATCCAAAAGATTATTATAATATAATATATAATAATATAATATAATAATAATTATAATAATAATAATTATAATATAATAATTATATAATATAATATAAAAAAATTAAGGAAATAAATTTAATAATAATCTCAAAGAAAGAGAAAATAAGAGCGGAGCGTGTATTATTAAATATAATAATAAAAAAAACAATGATATTAGATATAATTGAAATATTAATATTTTTAGTTTGTGTATTATTTAGTGTAGCCTATTTAACAGTAGCCGAACGTAAAACATTAGGGTATTTACAAAGAAGATTAGGTCCAAATGCTATTGGATGATACGGATTATTACAGGCATTTGCAGATGCTGTTAAATTATTAATAAAAGAAATAATATTACCTAAAGAATCAAATAAATATATATTAATAATAAGTCCATTAATAACATTAATAACAGCTTTAATTGGATGAGTTGTTATACCATTAGGACCAGCAATAACATTAGGAGATTTAGAAAATGGTATATTATTTTCATTAGCTATAGGAAGTTTAGGTGTATTTGGAGTATTATTATCAGGATGAAGTTCAAATAGTAAATATTCATTTATGGGATCAATTAGATCAACAGCTCAATTAATTAGTTATGAATTAGTTTTAACAACAATATATATTATATGTATAATGTTTGTAAGTACTTTAAATATAACAACATATATTGAAACACAACGTATAATATGATTATTTATACCATTATTTCCATTATTTATTATATTTTATATAAGTACAATAGCTGAAACAAATAGACCACCTTTTGATTTAGTTGAAGCTGAAAGTGAATTAGTTGCTGGATTCTTTACTGAATATTCTGGTAGTCCTTTTGTTTTCTTTTTTTTAGCTGAATATAGTAATTTAATTTTAATGTGTGCTAGTACAACTATTTTATTTTTAGGTGGTTATTTAAGTTTTGATTTTATTAATTCAATTATTTTATTTCCATTTAATAATATTCAATATTCATTTATTTATAATTTTATTGAAGGTTCATTATATGGTATTGCTTTAGCTATTAAATTAATTATTTTAATGTTTACATTTATTTGAGTTAGAGCTTCATTCCCTAGATTTACTTATGATAATTTAATTAATTTATGTTGATTAATTTTCTTACCTTTATTATTCGCTTTTACATTATTTATTCCTTGTATTTTATATATTTTTAATGGTTTCTCTTATATTTAATTTTTTTTAGCCGAGTCAGTTTTTTAACTATTCTTATTATAATATTTTTATTAATATTATTTTTATTAAAACCCCCGCGGCGCGACGCGCAGCAGTATTATTATTCTGTGTCAAACACGAAGGTTTGGGGTTTTATGACTACGCTATATGCGGGTTTATTATATTAATATTATTAATCAATATAATAATATTGAGCGAAGCGCGTTTTATATTATAATATAATATTATTATTATTAATAATAATATATTATTATGATGATTATATATATATTAATATATATTTATTATTAATTTTATATTATTATATATATTATATTAGTATAATACTATTAAGATTGTGTAGGGACTATATCTTATTAATAATTATATATATAATAATTATTAATTATTATAAGTAATAGTTAATAATAAATTATTATTTAATTTATTAATTATTATTATAATTATTATTATAATTAATTGCGGATATAAGTTAATGGTAGACTCAATGATTTCCAATCATAAAGTATCTGTTCGAGTCAGATTATCCGTATTAAATAATAAATAATAGTGTTAAGACATTATTTAAATATCTTTTTATGTTTAATTTATATTTTAATATAATATTTAATGACGTACCTAAAGCTTGAGGTATGTATTTTCAAGATTCAGCTACAGCTATAGCTGAAGGTATAATAGAATTACATGATATTATTATGTTTTATATGGTTATTGTATTAACATTAGTTACATATATATTATATAGTATAATAACATCATTTAATAATAATAAAAATCCAATATCTTATAAATATATGATTCATGGTACAACATTAGAAGTTATTTGAACAATATTTCCAGCTGTTATATTAATATTTATTGCTTTACCATCATTTGTATTATTATATTTAAGTGATGAAGTTATTGATCCTGCTATGACTGTTAAAGCTATTGGATATCAATGATATTGAGTTTATGAATATTCTGATTTTATTAATGATAGTGGTGAAACTATTCAATTAGAATCTTATATTATTCCTGATGATTTATTAGAAGAAGGACAATTACATTCTTTAGATGTTGATAATAGATTAGTTGCTCCTATTGATACTCATATTCGTATTGTTGTTACTGCTAATGATGTTATTCATGATTTTACTGTTCCTTCTTTAGGTATTAAAATTGATGCTTGTCCTGGTAGATTAAATCAATTAAGTGCTATTATTCAAAGAGAAGGTGTATTTTACGGTCCTATAATGTGGCCCTGATTGTAGTGAACCTACGATTATAAACCATCAAATTGCGGGAACACCTTAAAGAAATCTTAACCAAGTAAGTGTGGTAACATAACTTATGGCACAGGTAATGACTAGTGGTATGGTAAAATCAAGATTTATTATACAATAGGTTATCCGCAGCCAAGCATCAACTACTTAAAAATAAGTAAGGATGTGCAGTTCATCGACTAAATGGTGGTTAGTATTATATATAAATAAATTTATAATGCTTAAGATATAGTCAGACCCTACCTGAAAAGGTACAGGAATATTGATTAATATATTCTGTTTATTAGATGTATATTTTAATATATATGTTTAGGGGGAAAATCTTTATAATAGTTTGCTAAACTTATTATTTTAATATAAAATTTAACATTATAATTTATAAGATTAATAATTTATATAAATTTAGTATGATTATAGTAATATTTTTATTGCATAATATAACTAATATGAATATTTTTAATAATCACCTTTTACTAAATAAGTGAACTGGTTTAGGATTAGTTGCTTCTACTACTAGATATTTTTCTACAAGTATTACAAAACCAATTAAATATAAACCAGAAGCTTTAGCCTTAGATCATATTAATAGTGGTTCACCAACAACTTCTTCAGTAATTAATAAAATATTATTAAATCAAAATATATCTGTAACTGATTCTAAATTAGAAGAATTATTAAAAGTTAAGGGTGTAGAATTCGATTTACCTATCATTACACCTGAAGCTAATACTTTATTCTCTGAATTAACTGGAAAATCTATATATAAAGGATTTTTTGGTGTATATATGTTTATACATATAAACACAGGTAATAAATATGTAGGTTCTTCTAATTTATTAAGACGTAGAATGGATTATTATTTTAAATATGATGAATTACCAATAGGAGGTAAATTATTACCACTTTTAAAAAAAGAAGGATTAAGCGCATTTAAATTAATAATATTTAAATTAGATAGTAATAAATTTAGTGTTAGAGATGCATTAATTTTAGAGCAATATTATTTATTAAATAAAGAGTTTAATCTTAATACATTAAGAGTAGTTAATGCCGGATCTTCTAAAGGTACAAATATATTTATTTATGATTTAACATGTAAAATTCTTTATTATAAAGCAAATTCAAAAATTGAATTAAAAAGAATATTAAAAATACATCCTGAAACAGTTAAAAAATATTTAGATTCTAAAATTCCGTATCTTAATAAATTTTTATTATTAAGTTTTCCAGTGACGTCTTCTAGTATAGATTTAAATAAGATATCTACAAAAAAGTTATTAGAAATAATGCAAGAAGAAAGGAAAAAATTATATACATTAGGTACACGTAGAAGTATTTCTGTATTATTGAAAATTAAAGAAGGAAATATATGAGTTACTGAAAATTATTGAGGTCAAAATTTAAATTTTGATTCATTAACTTCTTGTATTAAATATTTAAGAAGTATAGGATTAAAAATAAAAAGAGATACATTATCTAAATATATAAAAACTGAAAAAGAATTTCATAATTTTATATGTAAATATTCAGATAATATTTTACCTAATGATTTTAAAGAAATTGGACATATTATTGATGAATATAAACAATCTAAAGATAAAGATTTGGTTATAAAAAATAAAAAAAAACCAATATTAGTAAAAGGTGATAATTTTAATATTGTTTTTAATAGTATAACAGACACTATTAAATATTTTGACTCTATAAATATTAAATTAGATAGAAAGTCTTTATATTTACATTTAAAAGATGGTAAGCCTTATAAGGGATATTACTTTAATTATAAATAGATATTTAGATTATATATTCTAAACTTAAATTATATTAATTATATTAAAATTTATAAAGAGAATTTGCAATGTAGTGAATTGTGTGGTGCTGCTCATGCTTATATGCCTATTGTTATTGAAGCTGTTACTTTACCTAAATTCTTAGAATGATTAAATGAACAATAATTTTATTATATTATATTACATAACTATTCTTTTTATCTTTATTTTACGCGATATACAGAGCTATTATTAACTTATTTTTATTACTGCACAGTACGCAATGGATATTATTTATATTATATTATTATTAATTTATATAATTTATATTATTATATTATTATATAATATATATATATATAATCATCATAATATTATGATAATAATGACAAACAATTATATTATGATTAATATTATAATAATATTATTACAATTATGATAATAATATGATAATAATAACAATTATATTATGATAATAATTATTATTATATTATAATAATATTATATTTATTATTATTATTATGACTGCGGCGCCCGCGCCGCGGGTACTATAATTATATTAAATAATTATATATATGACTATTATTATATTAAATTATTATATATAATTTATAATATAAATAAAATAATGAAGGGAGATGAAATAATGTGAAAATAAGGTTAATAATAGGAGCGGCCAAATAAATTAATAAAATAATATAAGTAATATAGTAAAAATAAAAGAAAATAAAAAGAGTTTGATGTTGGCTCAGTGCGATTGCTATTCAGATGCATAATACATGCGAATTAAACGATAAATTATATAATAAAATATATAAAATATTAATGTAGTGAACTCGTGAGTAAATAATGGTAATATGAACTATAATAAAGGTTAAATACCAAATAAATAAGATGAAAATCGATTATAGTCAAGCTATTAAAAATATTAGGTAGTAGGTATATTAATAGATAAACCTAGCCAAAGATATTAAATTGGTTATTAGTGTAAGCCCAATCACGTTGACAATGAAAGAGCAGTCAATATCTTAATTAAGATACAGCAGTAAGGAATATTCGTCAATGAGCGAAAGCTTGAACGAGCAATCTGAAAAAGTGAAAATATATAATAACATTATTAATAAATAATGTAATAAAAATGAATTTTTATAATTAATAAATTATATTAAATGATTTAATATAAAACTTTAACATAATATAAAATAATGATATAATATTATGAAATAGTTCTTACTAAATGATGTGCCAGCAGTAGCGGTTATACATCGAGAACAAGTAATGCACATCATAGGCTTAAAGGGTTTGTAGAATGGCAATAATATATAATATTATTATATAATAATATTAAGCTAGAGTAATATAAAGTGATATATGAATTATAAGAGTAATGGTTAAATATATTAATACTTATAAGACAACTAATAAATGAAAATATATATCATAATATTACTGACATTGAGGAACGAAAACTAAAGTAGCGAAACGGATTAGTTACCCGTATAGTTTTAGTTGTAAACGATGAATGTTAAAAATATATAAAATATTTTAAGTGAAAACGTAAACATTCCGCCTGGGGAGTATAAACTAGAAACTCAAAACAATAGACGGTATAAGTTATACACAGTGGATCATGTAGTTTAATTCGATAATCCGCGAAAACCTTACCATTTTTTGTATTTAATTATTATATAATTATAACAAGTGTTACATAGCTGTCTTTAGTTCATGCCGTAAGGTATTAGGTTAAGTCCATTAATGAACAAAATCCTTATTAATTAATTTAAATAATTAATATATAATATAGATATTATATTATTAATAGGTTTAAGACAAGTCATCATGACCTTAATAAAATGGGCTATATACGTGATACAAATATACATACAAAATCAAGTAATATAGTAATATATAACAATTGATATAAAATGTATAATATATTTATATATTTTTATATAATATATTTATATGAATCATATACTGTAATTCGTATATGTGAAAAAGGAATTGTGAGTAATACGTAATAAAGTACATTACGGTGAAATATTCTCTTATGCGTACTAATCACTCATCATTCGCTTGAATAATTTACATATTAAAGTTTATAATTTAATATAATTATTTTTATATTTACTTTTTAGTAATGGTTTATATATATTTATTTATTATATTAATAATTTATTTATTATATACTAAATTTGACAAGTGAGAAGTTGAAATATAGTTGTGGTAGAGGAATCTGCTGCGGGCTTTTAATTTATCTTGACTATCCCCCCCCTTTTTTTTTTATTTATTTTTTTTTATTATATTATATTAATATAATATAATATAATTAATTAGTTCTTATAGCTTAGTGGTAAAGCGTTAAATTGAAGCTTTAATTACATTGGTTCGATTCCTTTTAAGAACATAAAAGTATTATTAAAAATAATAGAACTATTTAATATAGTTAAACCGTATAACGGATTATAATTTAATTATGAATAATTTAGTATTAGCTGGAAAATATATAGGTAGTGGTATAGCTACAATAGGATTAGCAGGAGCAGGAGTAGGAATAGCAATAGTTTTTGCTGCTTTAATTAATGGTACAAGCCGTAATCCACAATTAAGATCACAATTATTTCAATATGCAATATTAGGATTTGCCTTAAGTGAAGCAACAGGATTATTCTGTTTAATGATATCATTCTTATTATTATATGCTGTTTAATATTTTATTTATTAAATATATATAATTAATAACAATAATAAATTAATTTTATAATTATATTTAATTATAAAGGCTTTAATCTATTGATAAAAAATTACTATAACTATTCTCAAAATATTAATCAAATAAATCCAATTTATTATAAAGGTTGGGAATAATGATTAGTAGGTTTTACAAAAAATAATTTAAGAGCCCCCGCGGCGCGGGCGCCGCAGTTATAAATAATAAGGCTGAATTTAATTATAGATTAAATCTATATAATGATGATAAAAATGTGTTATTAGATATATATTTATAATTAAATAAAACTTATTTATATGTAAGATAACCTAAAAATATCTTACTATTACTTTAGTTGATATTAATTATTTAATTGATAATTAAATATTTATATTTTATTGGTATCCCTTTTAAAAATGGTTTCATTATGATTTATGGATTTTATCACTGCGCGATATGCATGGATTAATATTATTAATATTATTAGTACTATAATAATATTATGGAAATATTATTAGTATAGTATATTGATGAATTAATATAGTATAATATAATATAGTATTTAGCATGGTATGATTATTAAATTAAATAATATAATATATAATAATATTTAATATAATTAATAATAGTTATATATATATAATATATATATATATATATCGAATAGAATGTATAGAATAAATAATAATAATATTAAAATAAAAAAGCTCCGGGAGCAGTGATAATATAAAGGAAAGAAGTAAATAGAAAGTAAAGAGAAAGAAATATAATCAATATATAGATAAAAAAAAATAAAAAGAAAAAAAAATGTTTTTAAGTTTAATATTATTTGTAATAGGATTAATAGGATTTATATTTAATAGAAAAAATATAATATTATTATTTATATCAATAGAAATAATGTTATTAGGATTAACATTAAATATATTAAATACAGCATTTAATTTAGAAGATATAAATGGATTAATATTTAGTGTAATGATAATAATAATAGCAGGAGCAGAAAGTGCAATAGGATTAAGTATATTAGTAAGTTATTATAGATTAAGAGGAAATATAAATATAGAAAATACTTATAATTAATAAAAAGAAATAAATGATATTTATAACAATATTTATACCAATATTAGGTTCAATATTAGCAGGATTATTAGGTCGTTGATTAGGTTATAAATTAAGTGGTTATGTAGCAACATTATCAATAATAATAGCATGTATATTTTCATATATATTATATTATAATGTAATAATAAATAATGAAATATATACATTAAATATAGGAAAATGAATATATGTAGAATATTTAGAAATAGATTGATCATTTATAATAGATGAATTAACAGTAACAATGTTAATACCAATATTAACAGTATCATCATTAGTACATATGTATGCATTAGGATATATGAGTCATGATCCACATCAATCACGTTTCTTTTCAATATTAGCAATGTTTACAGGTTTTATGGTTATATTAGTAACTGGTGATAATTATTTAGTAATGTTCTTAGGTTGAGAATTTATTGGTTTAGCTTCTTATTTATTAATTTCTTTTTGATTTACTAGATTAGCAGCTATGAAATCAGCATTATCAGCATTATTAATGAATAAATTTGGTGATACATTTTTAAGTATAGGTTTAATGATAATAATTTGAACTTTTGGTTCATTAAATTATAATAGTATATTTGCTTTAAGTCAATTTATTAATACTGATATATTAAATCTTATTATGATTTGTTTTTTAATTGGTGCTACTTCTAAATCAGCTCAATTAGGATTACATAATTGATTATTATCATCAATGGAAGGACCAACTCCAGTTTCAGCATTATTACATGCAGCTTGTTTAGTTTGTGCTGGAATATATTTATTAATTAGATCATCATATATATTAGAATATAGTCCAACAGTATTATTAATATGTTTATGATTAGGAGGATTAACAACAATAATAGCTGGAATAATAGCTATAACATCAAATGATATAAAAAAAATTATAGCTTTATCAACAATGTCACAATTAGGATTAATGGTTGTTGCTATTGGATTATCAGCTTATAATATAAGTTTATTCCATTTATTTTGTCATGCTATGTTTAAAGCATTATTATTTATGAGTGCTGGTAGTATTATACATAGTATAATTTCTGAATCTCAAGATATTAGAACTTATGGTGGTTTATTAAATTATTTACCTGTTACATATGTTTGTATTTTAATAGCTTCATTATCTTTAATGGCTTTCCCTGGTTTAACTGGATTCTATTCTAAAGATATTATTATTGAATCTACTTTAGGTGTTTATACTATTTCTGGTTATATTATTTATTGATTATCTTTAAGTTCTGCTACTTTAACTACTTTATATAGTATTAGATTATTATATTTAGTTTTCTATAATATTCCTAATAATAATAGATATACTTATTTTAATTTACATGAATCTACTTGATTTATGTTAATTCCTATGATTATCTTAAGTTTTGCTTCTATTTTTATTGGTTATATTACTCGTGATATTTATTTAGGTTTTGGATCTAAATTTAATAGTATATTTATACATCCTAATAATTTATCTATTATTGATACTGAATTAGCTTTACCATCTAGTAATTTATTATTAAAATTATTACCATTAATATTTACTATATTAGGAACAATAATTGTTATTGTATTATATGAATTTAAATATTCTTTAATTTATGTTTATAATAATAAATTATTATTAAATTTATATATATTTTTTAATAATAAATTAATGTTAGATCAAATATTAAATAATATTATTTTAAGATCTAATTTATCTTTAGGATTTAAATTAAATAAATTTGTTGATAAAGGTGCATTACAAATTTTAGGTCCTCGTGGTATTTATGATACTTTAAATATTATTGTTTATAATTTAATTAAATTATCTACTGGTTCATTATTACATTTCTCTATTTATTTATTATCTGGTATTATTATATTATTATTAATATTAACTAATTTATTTAATATTTCATTACCATCACATGGTGAAGGTGCTATCTTATTTATTTTCTTAATTATTAGTTTTATTACTCCTTCAAAAAATGTTAAAGTTTAAAATATTATAATAATATATTTATTTATTAACTATTCTATTTATTTTTAAATATTTTTTTTTTTACTTATATATGTTATATAAGTAAATATAATATAATTATATTTAATATATATATATATTTATATGGAGGTGTGTTAGATGGTTTAACAATTGGATTGCAAATCTAATTTCTATAGGTTCAAATCCTATCTCCTCTTAAATTAAAAAATTTAATTGTTTGTGGAAAAAATAAAAATAAACTATAGAAAATAAATTATTAAATAAAATAATAATATAAATATTCTATATATATTAATATATATAAATATATAAATATTATAATATATAATAATATAATATTATAGTATAAAATTAGAATTAATGACAAATTCTAATTTTAAACAATTTGTAACAAGATGATTATTTAGTACTAATTGTAAGGACATCGCAATGTGCGGGGAGTGAGCCGTGATTTGGAAGAAGATTTGGTCTAATCTTTGTGGTATATCGGATAAGTTTAAAATCTTATACCAACCTTGGGGTATCGGAGTTGAATCATTTAATAAATACTCAGCTTTGGAAGCAGATACCAAATGTCATACTTGTCCTTGCCTTTCCAAGGATGAAAGTATGATAAAAGGAGTAGTTTGATATGGTTACGTTAAGAAACTTGATACAATTGTACACCTATGAGTCGAGGTATGTATCTTAAGAAGGATATCACGGTACATAGAATTTATTGTTAGATGACAGTATCGCGGGTCATCTAATTATCTGAAAGAATTCTGTAGTTTCAGTGAGAAATTAATATTATCTATCAATAATATTATTGATATGTTATTATTACAATTGCAAGGACCTAAGTCATTAATGACCGTTGGATTTTCTAAGGAAGATTCAATTTTAAAAACGGAAGAATCATCGGAACCTCTCGATGTAACCGCTGAATTACCAAAAGTAATGCGGACACGGAGTTCTCATAGTAGGATTATTAAAGAAATTAATCAAGATAATCCGAAGGGGAATAGCAAGGACACTGATCGTAAACTAATGAAGGTCTCTGCACATACTGTGCGTACGTTCATAAATAGTAGATTGGTTAAATACACTGACGATTCAAATCGTTTTAATGGTATAATTAGAATATTAGCGGATCCCATATTCTTGGAATATTGTTACATTCTTATCAAAAGTAAACCTGGAAACTCTACCAAAGGAGTCACCTCCGAAACATTAGACGGAGTATCACAAGAGTGGTTCAAATCAGTCTGTAAAGACTTGATGACAGGTAAATATAATTTTACCCCAGCTAGAAGAGTTAATATCCCTAAAGCGAACGGTAAAATGAGACCATTAGGGATAGGATCTCCTAGGGAAAAGATAATTCAAAAAGGATTAGCTATGATTCTTGAGACAATTTGAGAACCAAAATTCTTAAATTGTTCTTTTGGTTTTAGACCGAAGAGATCTACACATTCAGCTCTTAAAGTTCTATATATGAAAGGTCATCATCATTCTTGAGTCATTCAAGGTGATATTACTAAGTGTTTTGATTCGATTCCACATGAAGTAATTATGAATATATTGAATAAATATATAAGTGATGAAAGATTTTTGACGATTATTCGTAAGTCGCTTAAAGTAGGTTATATTGACTCAATTACTAAGAAATTAGTGAATGGGAAGATTGGTACACCGCAAGGTAGTATTATTAGCCCTATTTTATGTAATATTGTATTACATGAATTAGATACATATATGATGGATGTGATAGTACCTGAATTCACTAAGGGTAGAATTAGGGCAACTAACCCAGTCTATAATAAATTAATTGCCTTAAGATCGAATAGATTAGGGGTAATTGATTCTCCTGAAAGTAAGAAAGCATTAGATCTAATGAGATTAACTCCACGTTATGATCATTATGATCCTAATTGACGTAGAACTATGTTTGTTAGGTATGCGGACGACTTTGTTATTCTATTTGAAGGTCCTAAGTCAGAAGCATTATTAATTAGGGATAAGGTGGAAGCCTTCCTTAAAGAATCATGTGGACTTGAACTGAATATGACGAAAACACATGTGACTAACTTATTGGATGGCTTTAAATTTCTTGGTGCTGACATCATGAAAACGAAGTCGAGTGAATTTAGAGTGCCTTACAGATGGAAAGGTAAAATTATTACGAAGCGTATTAACGCGAGATTAAGGGTATTAGTTCCAATTAAGGATATTTTAAAGAAATTATTAGAAAATAAATTCGTTAAAAGAAATCTTAAGGGTGAATGATTAGCAAGACCTTTATTAAGAGTTTTAAATAAAGATCATGCAACAATTATACAGTTCTTTAATTCTAAAATATTAGGATTAATAACATATTATAGTTTTGCAGCTAATAGAGTTAAATTACTTAATATCCTATGACTTTTGAAATACTCTTTGGCCAAAACATTAGCTCTTAAATTCAAACTTAGTTCTGCTAGGCAAGCGTTTAAGAAATTTGGACCTAATTTGAAAGACCCTGAGACAGGATTGGAATTTAAAACAATACATAGTCTTCCAACGATCCATCATTATAATAATAATATAAAGTTTGCTAAGTTGAAGAATCTATTAGATGTTTCTTGGTCTGGCAATTTAACTAAGACTAATCTTTTTAAAAGTTGTGTTATATGTGGTTCTACTAAGGACATTGAAATGCATCATTTAAGAAGTGTTAAGAAAGTAAGGAGTTTGATGAAGTCAAATAAAGCAACTTTTGCAATGTGAATGGGTGGTTCATTAAGGAAACAAATTCCTTTATGTAATTATCATCATAAATTATACCATAAAGGACAATTATTGAATTACGAGTTAAATCGTATTGCTTTATACAATGAAAATGTTAAAGTAAATGACAGAAATATTGATGAATCAGATAAAAAGGATAAATAATGTTTAATTAGTGATTCTTCTGATCTATTCTTGGTGCGAGCCGTATGAGCTGGAAACTTTCATGTACGGTTCTGAGGGCAGGTTATTAACATAATTCTGACCCCTACATTATATTTAATATTAGCTGTATTTTCAGGATTAGTTGGAACAGGATTAAGTTTAATCATTAGATTAGAATTAGCTGGACCAACTCCACAAATATTACAAAATAATGGTCAAGTATTTAATGTTGTTATTTCAGCACATGCAATCTTTATGATTTTCTTTTTAGTTATGCCAATGGCTGTTGGGTTCTTTGGTAACTATTTAGTACCTTTAATGTTAGGTTGTGCTGATATGAGTTTAGCAAGATTAAATAATATTAGTTTTTGATTATTAGTTCCATCAGTATTATTAGCTTTAGCTTCTACATTAGTAGAATCAGGAGCTGGAACAGGTTGAACTGTATATCCACCATTAAGTAGTGTACAATCTCATTCAGGTCCTTCAGTTGACTTAGTGATATTCTCATTACATATTTCTGGTATATCATCATTATTAGGATCTATAAATTTTATAGTTACAGTAATGAATATGAGAACTAATGGAATTACATATTCAAAATTAACATTATTTAGTTGAGCTATAGTAATAACATCAGTATTATTATTATTATCATTACCAGTATTAGCTTCAGGTTTAACAATGTTATTAACTGATAGAAACTTTAATACAAGTTTCTTTGAAGTAGCATCTGGAGGTGATCCTGTATTATATCAACATTTATTCTATAAAATAATATTATTTAGTATATTAATCATATTAATAATAAAATATGAAATAATTAATAAAAATCCAATCAATAGATTGGTCGTTTATATATTGGAAAATCATAATTTATTAAATCAATTATCTAAATTATATAATAATCCATCTAAAATATTAAATATAAATAATATAATCCCCGCAGAGGGTGAAGAATCAAATAATATATCAAATATCAAACAAGAATCAAATTTTAATTTTTATTTATATTATAATGAATTTAAGAAAAGATTTCCAAATAAAAAAGTACCTAATAAAGAATTTTTAGAATGATTTATAGGATTTTTTGAAGGAGATGGATCATTTAATATGCCAAAAAGAGGAGATTTAAATATATTAATAACTCAATCAAATGAGGATTTAAAGATATTAAATATAATAAAAAATACTTTAAATATAGGAAATATAATTATACAATCTAAAAAAGATAATACAAGTAGATGAATAGTAGGTAATAGAAAAGATATTTATATGTTAACTTTATTATTAAATGGTAATTTAGTATTACCTACTAAATTATTTAAATTTAATATATTTTTATCTAAATTAAATTATAAATTAATAATAAATAATGAATCAATTATTGATTATAAAAATAATTTAATATTACCTTCTTTAGAAGATGCTTGAATATCTGGTTTTACAGATGCAGAAGGTTCATTTTCATGTAGTATATTAAGTAATAATACTAGTTCATATAGAATACGTTATATATTAACTCAAAAATATATTATAAATAAATCTATATTAGATTATATATTAAATTTATGATGTATAAAATATGATAATAAAATTGGAAGTGTAACACCTCATAGTATAAAAGATGTATGAGAAATAAGAATTAATGGTTTAAAAAATTGTATATTAATATTACCTTATTTTGATAGATATAAATTAAAAACTAAAAAAGAAATAAGTTATAATAAATTTAAAAATCGCTGCCGGCGTGAGGGAGGTCTCCCTCCCGCGATTAAATATGATTAAAAATGGTGATCATTTAGATCCAAATAAACGTATATTAATTAAACAATATGCTAAAGAAATAAATGGAAAAAAGGATATGGTTTAGTTCAAACTATGAAATATTATTAAGTAAATGCCATTATGAAGATATGGAATATGATTTAAAACTTAATAATATAAATATTTATTAATATACCATAATTCTAGTCTTTATATAAATATTAATATATAACTGCGGCGCCCGCGCCGCGGGGACTCTTAATAGGATATTAATTACAATATTTATATTGATATATAAAGGCAACATTAGTGGTTCGGTTAAAATTTTAATTCCTAAAAATTAGACCGTCAATTAATTAAGTAATTGCTACAGACTGCTTCACTAATGGGTTTCTAATTAACAATATAATCTCATAGGGGGGGGTACTATTCTACTTTAGATCTACCTATTCAAAAAAGGTATAATTATCTTAATTTGGATATATTATCTTTTAATAAGATAAAAATGTTAATTATAGAAGCTTAATGTACAGTCGGTTCCTCAAATATTAGCCCAATATTTGGTTACATGAATATGTAAGATAATATATATTAAGGAATATATATATATATTATTAAGGAATGGATTCTTTGGTCAAATATGGCCTATTTGATATGTAAATATCAATTTATATTTCGCTATATGCGAGAAAATTTCAATATGAATATTAACTACTATAATTATAAGTCAATTTATATTATATATATATATTATATATTCACAATTATTAATATTTGCCAATATAGTAAAAAAGTTAATAATCACTATATTTATAATTATAAAATTTAAGATTTTATATATTAATTTATATAATATATATAAATATATAAGAAATAATTTGCAGATAACCAACAGTATAATTAATTATATATTAATATTAAAAAAATTTATATATAATATAAAAATATTAATATTAAAAAGAAATAATTCATACTTAGTAGGAATTTCAGAGACTACACGCGAAACATCTAATAATAAATTTAATGAATGATTAGCTGGATTAATAGACGGTGATGGTTATTTAGGTGTATCTAAACAAGGTTATACATCATGTGAAATAACTGTAGCTTTAAAAGATGAAAAAGCTTTACAACAAATAAAACAAAAATTTGGAGGATCAGTTAAATTACGTTCTGGTGTAAAAGCTGTTAGATATAGATTACATAATAAAGAAGGTATGATTAAATTAATTAATGCTATAAATGGTAATATACGTAATACTAAAAGATTACCACAATTACATAATGTTTGTAGTATTTTAAATTTAGATATTATTAATCCTATTCCATTAGAAAAAGATAATAATTGATTTATTGGTTTTTTTGATGCGGATGGAACTATTAATTATTCATTAAAAAATAATTATCCTCAATTAACAATTAGTGTTACTAATAAATTAATAGTTGATGTAGAATATTATAAACAATTCTTTAATGGTAATATATATTATGATAAAGCACAAAATGGTTATTATAAATGAACTATTCAAGGTAAAGAAGATGTATTAAATTTTATTAATCATATTAAATCTAATCCTTCTAGAACTACTAAATTTAATAAATTAATGTTAACTCCTACATTTTATGAATTAAAAGAGTTAAAAGCCTATAAAGCCCCTATTAATTCAATTTTACATAAAGCTTGATTAAATTTTGAAGATAAATGAAAAAATTAATTTTATATTATAATATTATTATATATATTAGATGAAGACATAGTCCTTTTTTTTAATAAAGAAAGCACCCAGAAGTTGAATTAGGCTTCTTCACAATATTGATTGTGGGTTTCAAATATTTGAAATCAATGTTACTATATGCGGGGACGATCTCAAAATTATATATATACTCCATTCAAATTAAATATAAGAACATAGTAACAAAGATATATAGTGTATTATTAATTATTAATATTTTAAGAGACAATCCGCAGATAATCATATTAAATTGATTAAAAATAATAGTTAATACAATTTTTATAAAATATTCGCCAAGCGGCTGCGCCGCGGCTATTTTAAATATGAGAATCTCAGAGACTTTATGTAACAGTGTTAATATAAATTATAATAAAACTATTTCTAATAATCCCTCAAATGCACATAAACCACTTAATGATGCAGAATTAGGTCATTATTTAGCAGGTTTAATAGATGGAGATGGTCATTTATCAAAAATAGGTCAATTAGTAATAGCTTATGATGAAAAAGATAAATCAGCAGCTTATTGATTAAAAAAAATAATAGGATATGGTAGTGTATCTAAAATTAAAGATAAAAAAGGATATAAATATGTTTTAGCAAAATCAGATGGAATTATAAGAGTAATTGATTTAGTTAATGGAAAATTAAGAACTGAAATTAAATATAATCAAGTATTATATTTATTAAATAATAATAATTTAATTAGTCAATATTCTAAACCTTTTACTATGAATACTTCTACTGATTTTAATAATTTTTGATTGACTGGTTTTATTGATTCTGATGGATCTTTCCAAATAAAAACAGTTAAACATATAAAAAATGGTAAAGAACATACAGAAATAAGATTAAAATTACAAATATCACAAAAATATAAAAATATATTAGAAGATATAAAAAAATTTTTAATTATAGCTAGTAATAGTGATAATAATTCTAGTGGAGGAATTTATATTGGAACTCGTAAACATATAAATAAAGAAACAAAAGAGATAAAAATTACATATTATTTTGAAACTACTTCATTTAGTATATTTAAAAAAGTAATTAATTATATAGATAATTATCCATTAATTTCATATAAAAGATTAAATTATATGTGAATTAGAAAAGCTTATTTATTAATACAATCAAAAGAACATATAACACCTGAGGGATTACAAAAAATAATAGATTATAAAAATAAAATGAAATATTAACATAAGAGAAAGTCCTATCAATACTATAATCAAAGTATTGTAGAAATTTAAATTAGTTATAGCTGAAGCTATGCAGATAGCTAATACTTTTCTAAATTAACATTAATTCTATTATATATATTAGTGTTAATTAAAAATATTGTTATATATTAATAATACCAGGATTTGGAATAGTATCACATATTGTTAGTGCATATGCAAAAAAACCAGTATTCGGACAATTAGGTATGATATATGCTATGGCAAGTATTGGATTTTTAGGATTCTGTGTATGAAGTCATCATATGTATGTAGTAGGATTAGATACAGATACTAGAGCTTATTTTACTAGTGCTACAATGATAATTGCAATACCAACAGGAGTTAAAATATTCTCATGATTGGCTACTTTATATGGAGGATCATTAAGATTTACAACACCATTCTTATATGCTATAGGATTTATATTCTTATTTACTATAGGTGGAGTTACAGGAGTTTGTTTAGCTAATGCTAGTTTAGATATTGCATTCCATGATACTTACTATGTTGTTGCTCAACGGGAAGAGGGCCTAAATTTAATTTTATTTATTATAATATTAAATTTTGAAATTGACTATATGCTGGAAACTATATTTTATATGAATTATTTACAATTTAAGTCAGTCTATCTAAGAAAATGTCTAGATGTAAATGGATATATGAATAATATATTATTAAATTGTCAAAATAATAATTACATAATTTTTATAATAAAAATGGGTATACAATCAGCAGAAAACTGTAAAATAATAATTAATATTATATTAAATATTATATTAAATATAATAACTAATTTTATAAAATTAATATATATATATAATAATAGATTATTAAAAATTAATAAATATCATATTAAAGCCCCCGCGGCGCGGGGCGCCGCAGATATTAAATTAATAAAAGGATTCTCAGAGACTATACGTCAATTATCTAATAATAATAAAAATAATAAGGAATTAGTGGATCAAAATTTTTATAATTGATTCGCCGGAGTCATGGATGGAGATGGTAATTTTGATATTAGAAATTTAAATGGAAAATTAACTTTAAAAGCAATTAGAATAAAATTACATGTTAGAGATATTAGATTATTAAATTATATTTTAAATAAATTACATGTAGGTAAAATAAAAATAGATAAAAATAAACCTTATGCATTATATATAGTATCTACTAAAGCAGATATGGAAGTTATAGTTAGAAATTTAAATGGTTTAATAAGATTAAAAATAGATAATTTTAAAAAAGCATGTAATTATTATAATATTGATTTTATTGAACCTAATTATAATATAGAAGAAAATGATCCTTATTTTGCAGGATTAGTAGATACAGATGGTTCAATAGTATTTAATTGAACCTCTAATAGAATAGAATGTAATTTAGAATTTAAAGATTCTTATGCAACTAAATTTAATTTAGATAATGTAATACCTTATTGTAAACCTTATATTATAAGACGGGTTCATAATAAAAATGGTTTAAAAATTTATACATCTATTGCTTTTAAATTTCAAAATGTAGGACATATGGTTCCAATATATGATTATTTTATGAAAAATAGATTATATTCAGATTTTAAATTTTATAGAGTATCAAAAATTAAAAAATTTATAGAAATTAGACATTATAGATATAAAGATTGAAATAGTTTAGAATATAAAATATATTCAAATTTTGTATTAGATTTAATAAAACATTTAAATCCTAAATGAACTAAATTAACCTATTTAGATAAATTAAATCCATCTTAAATGATAATATTATTTTTAGATAAAGATATAGTCCAATTAAAAGCACTTCCATTATGTATTAAGTTTAGGAGCCGTATTCTCATTATTTGCTGGATATTATTTCTGAAGTCCTAAAATATTAGGATTATATTATAATGAAAGATTAGGACAAATCCAATTTACAACATTCTTTATTGGTGCTAATTTAACATTTATGCCATTACATTTTTTAGGTATACAAGGTATGCCACGTAGAATACCTAATTATCCTGATGCTTATTTAGGATGAAATTATATAGCTAGTTTTGGATCAATAGTTTCATTAGTTTCATTAATATTATTCTTTTATATTGTTTATAATCAATTAGTTTATGGATTAGAAAATAAAAATACAGTTGCTGTAGCAAATTTATATGAGCCAGATTTTATAGAATCTAATTTAATATTTACTAATGAAAATCATAGTATGAAAGCATCATCAATTGAATGAATTACATCAACACCACCAGCATTACATACATTCAGTAGTCCTGCTTTACAATCTTAATTAAATTATAATATTATTATAATATAATTTAATATAATATAATTAACTATTCTACAATATTATTTTATTATTCATATTTATTTTTATATATTATATTATAATTTATATAATAATAATAAATATTTATATTAAATATAAATATATTTATTTATATTAAATAAATATAATAAACTTAATTTA